TCGGGTAAAATAAGAACAGCTCCCACGTTCAAAGCTCCTTTTTTACCATTAGCAAGAACTTGTTTCAGTTGCATATCATAAGGAATTCGAACAACTGCTTCAAATACAGTATCAGGAAGTACAGCTTGCGGAACTTCAATATCCACAGGCTTATTAGCTAAATGGCAATTGGCGCATACAATTCGCCCAGTTGCTTCTCGTGGATTTTCATAACCTTTCTGCGCAAAAATGGGATACGCATTTGAAATAGATGTTCGAGTTATTACATATATCATGATCGATACAGAAATAAATCGAGTCATCTGTTCCTTTACCCAAGAAAAAGTATTTCTATTTTGCATGATCCAATCATTGATCCCCGAATTTCTACAATAAATTAGATAGGTAGCTAGTATAGTTCCCTATCCACGAGTCTGCCGTTGTACTGAAATAATTCTACTGAAATAGAACGAATACCTTGAAGAGGTAGAAGTATAAAGAATAAGAAAAATGGAAAACGCTTTCTTTATACGCGAAGAAAATTTTTGATTGATATCAGGGGATCAAATAAGTTCTTCATTCATTCATTGAATGATAAATGACTACAAGCGAAGGAGATACGCGATTTAAAAAACGGAAGATCCAATATTTCACAATTGTATCTAGAATAACCGGAAAAGTGGAAACAAGACCAGATATAATTTGCTCGTTATGAGCCAATCCAAAATCATTGTAGATCGAACCAATCATTAGTTCCCAACCATGGGTCGAGTGAAATCCGATCCATAAATCAGTAACTAAAAGAATCGAAAAAGCTTTTATTGTGTCACTTAAGTTATAGAAGAATTCCTGAATCCAAGAATTAAGAATGACAAGTTCTTCATTACCCAGAATAAAATAACCACTTAGAATAGCGAAACAGATTATATTTGTCGACAAATGCAAAATGATATGGAGATGATATTCATTGTGCGTTTTGACCAATTGTATTGTTTCCTTGTGTATTCCTATATGAAGCTTTTGTATATGTGTCTCCGGGTATTCTTTTATCATTTCGTCCAACAAGAATAGTTCTTCTAATTCTAGGAATTTTTCTAGAACATTTTTCTCCTGAATATCATTCAAAAAAGTTTCGGATTGCCTAGTATTCCACCAATTAATAATCCAAGGTTCCAGACTTTTTTGAAATGAGAGAGAGATCCACCAGGGCAAAAATACTATAGATGCAAGATATGGGAGGGAAGTCAATGCTTTCTTTTTTTTTTCATTTTTGATCTGTGAATTGTTAATGAACTGTTTCATTTGTCAACTCTATCTGATATTTCTCTAAAGCGCGAGTTCTATAACAAGGTATCGAACCTATAGATCTATTCCCACTTTTGTGTAATAATTTAGTCCTTAGATCTAGAAGGAATATAGAAATAGAATAAGGATCCCCTTTCGGATGAAAAAAAAATATATAAAATATAGAAATATAAAATAAATATATATAAAATAAGTAAATTATAAGGAAATGGGATTTCCGGATATCTCAATTGGGCAAATTCGAACGAATTTCATCTTCATTTCTTCCTTTCCATAAATACTCGAAAAAGTTACTTGAAGTAACGAATATTATTCGGACCGCAGCGCAGGAATACGGCATCAATTCAAAATCTGAGGCCTAACCTAAGAAGATGAATTCTGTATTACGAAATACATATTCGGATATTTTATTTGATGAATTCATACTTAATTAGACTTATTAGACTTTTTACTAGTATAAAAGAATTGAGTTGGGCTCTATACGCATACAAAATAGTTTTTGTATAGAAAAAAATTTCTTCTTATTTTATTATAGTTTCTGGTTTTTTATATTTATTATAGTTGTTCCATATACGTTCTCCTACTTTTGTTTTATTCTATGCGGATCGTTGCACCAAAGGAACGAGGAAATGGAATCTAACATGTTTTGCTCGAATGAACATTCTGAAGAAACTTCAATTGTATTAAAAAGGAAATTAGCAAGTTCCTTCCATTATGCGGAGAAAACCTTCATTCTTCCTTCAGTTCATTTCAAAATACTTCAATTGGTACGCGCAAGAAATAGGCCAATTCGGCAGCTTTTTGCTCAATTTCTCGTGGAGTCAAATTCTCATCAGTACGAGTCAAGGGAATGGTTCCTTGGCCTCTGATTTCCATATAAAGAATACGACGAGGAAAAAGACCCTCTTTAACCTCCATTCTGATTGATTGGATATCTTTCATAAAGAAGCGAAGGAAGATGCGACGATTTATTCCGGGGAATCCCCAACGAAAAATACACATTATTCCTTCTTTTCTATCGAATCGGTCATAACCACTACCTACATTCCACGAAATTGTGCACCACAAATAGGAACTAATGAATAGACCCGCGATCCCATAGAAAGACATCACGATCCCTTGTGGGAAAAAAATGATTTGCTGAGATGGAAATCCAGGTATCAGATTCCTACCAAGATAACTGGAAGTTCCAACCACTAAGAATCCTAGTGAACCTAAAAAAAGTATACAGGCCCAGCAAAAATTACTTGCTTTTCGGGACCCTGTTATAAGTTCTATCCATATATGTTCTGATCGCCAGTTCATACTATACTAGATCCGATTGCATTCGATTGGAATTGAGAAAAAAATTTGACTTTACTTTTTGCCGAAATAACTTTCATCAACTAGCACTATTCTGATATGAACCATTAGGAGGAATTGGTTAGATACATTGACTTTCAATTATAAAATAGAAAAATATTCGCCGATCATTTTTAACCAGATAACCCGCATATACATGCATTTATGCGGATATCATGTATCCGCATGCATAATAATTCTTTCATTTGTATTCGGAAAAAGGCGCATATCATACCATATTACACTAAACAAATATCTGTACCAAATAAATATATGTATTATGATTCAGTGTTGAAATAAATTGCTGAAATTTGGTCCCATCGGATCTAGACAATCTTATTTTTTTGAACATGAAGAAATAAAGAAGCCATTGCAATCGCCGGAAATACTAGGCCCACTAAAGGGACAAAAATAGAGGGTAAGTTAAGATCTGTCATAGAATGGGTACCTCGATTTAATATTTGTACCTATTATAAGGATATCTTAAGTATATCTATTATAAACTATTATAAATAATATTAAGTAGTTAATAAGTGCAAGGAATGAAAACTAAATGAAGTGTACCTATTCATCTTTCTACACGAATATGTATGATAATCCACCTTAAGTTTAAGAAATTTTATTAATTCTCCCATCCTTATATTCTATCTATCTTTCTAATAAAATAAGGAGTTTTTTATGAAAATTAAAGAGTTTATTATAAGTTCGCGACTCTAACAAAACTAATTCAATCCAAGAAACAGGTATTCCTAGTAAAAAATGGGAGTTCTTGGTAGACATAGAAATCACTTCTATTCTATATCTATATTTTCATTTTATTTCGATATTTTTTTTTTCATTTTTTTTCAAGGGAAAGAAACCGTGGAGCTGAAATAACTCACTCAGAACGCCTTTTAAAAGATTACGCGGTACGATTGGGTCGAATAAGCCCTTATGGAATAAATACTCAGCCGCTTGTGAACCGTCGGGTACTGCTTTATTCAATGTTTGTTCAATTACTCTTTTACCCGCAAAAGCAATGTAGGCATTGGGTTCAGCAATAATGACATCTCCCAACATACCAAAACTGGCAGTTACTCCACCAGTTGTAGGAGATGTAAGGATTGATACATAGAATAACTTTTTATTTGATTGATAATTATATGAAGCAGAAGATATTTTAGCCATTTGCATCAAGCTTAAACTTCCTTCTTGCATGCGTGCTCCTCCAGAAGCACACACAATAATGACAGGTAAAGATCTATTAGTAGCATACTCGATCAAACGAGTGATTTTCTCGCCTACTACAGATCCCATACTACCCCCCAAAAACTGAAAATCCATAACCCCAATTGCTGTGGGAATACCGTTTAGTTGACCTATGCCCGTTTGAACAGCTTCAGTTAAACCTGTCCTTCTTTGATAAGAATCGATACGATCTCTATAAGGTTCCTCTTCTGAATTAAATTCAATGGGGTCCGTGGAGACCATATCTTCATCCATAGGATCCCAAGTGCCCGGATCAATCAAAAGTTCGATTCTATCTGAACTACTCATTTTCAAATGATATCCACACTGTTCACAAATATTCATTTTTGACCTAAAAAATTTTTTATAATTTAATCCATAACAATTTTCGCATTGAACCCATAAACTTCTGTATTTTTTATTATTTATATCAAAACCATTAGATCTTCCTCTTATATTGAAATCGCGGCTGTTACCACCAGTTCTTATACTAGAATTCCCCCTTTCACTACTGCTTACGCCTTCAGTACAAATGAAACTAGAAATGTAACTGTCACTGTAATTTTCGGTACCTTCGAAAATGGAACTATGAATACTGACTTCAAAACGAAGATAACTATCAATGCAACTATTAATGTGATTATTCCAACTAGATTGAGTATCATACATGTAATGATAATAGTAGTGATTGTTACTCTTAGTCCTATTATTCAAATAACTGGAAAAAAAGCTTTCTAGTTCACTCAGAAAAAAACTATTATTGTCAATCTCAAAAATATGATTTTCAATGTCAAAATATACAGAATAACAGTCACCATTACCATCCCTAACTAAAAAAGTGTTATCAGAGATAAAACTCCCAATATTCCTGATATCAAATAAATAATCAACATTACTGAAACTATAACTACCACTTTCATTCCAACTAGGAATGTTTTTCTCCGTATCATTTAGAATGGGCTCTTCACTTCCCCCGGTATGTCCAAGAGCATTAAGACTATTTATTGATTTACTTAGCCCACACTTATGTTCTAACTTCCCCTTAGACAACATCGAATTGAACCACCATTTTTTCATAGAGTCTTCCCGTCCCCTATTTGATGAAAATATAATAGATGAATAGTCATTCGATGAATAATCCGATGAAT